TGTTAATCGTAAATAAGAAGATTGTTTACGAAGACAAACAAATACAAATTCACATTCGAATACATAAAAATTATATAGGAACTGAAATAGTCTTTTATTTTCGTTTGAAAAAACGTAAATAGATTTCTTCGAAGTAATGAGACTATTCCAATTATGATATTCGTGGAGAAAGAATCGCAATAAATGCAAAGAGGGAACATCTTGGATACGACATTGAAGGATTTGAACCAGGATTTCCAAATGGATAGGATGGGGTATTAGTATATCTGAGACATAGTTTAAATGTGATAATTTGTCCTCTAAAAAGGGGAATATTGAATGAATAGATCGTAAATTCTGAAATTGTGGTATTTCTTTTTCAGAAGAAAAAGGTACTAAGCGCAGCGAAAATGGAATTTCCATAATGACTGCAAAACCTTCTGATATCATCCGAGAAAAAAAATGAGAATAAAAAAAATTGTTGTGCCCAATGAATCGATTTTTATTCGAATGATTAACCGAATTAATCAAATAATTCTGTTGATACATTCGAATAATTAAACGTTTCACAAGTACTGAACTAGATTTATTGTCATTATCAATAATTTCCGCGGGTTCATAAAAAATCGAACCATTTAAACCATGATCATGAGCAAATGCATAAATATACTCCTTAAAAAGAAGCGGATATAGGAAGTGTTGTTTCCGAGATCTAGCTTTTTCTAAATATCCTTGTAATTGTTTCATTTACATTTCTACTTGACGGGAGGAATTTCTTGGTTTATCAAATGATACATAGTGCAATATGGTCAGAACAGGGTATGTATAATGTATTGTATTATATATAGTATATAGTTTATATATAGTTTAATATTTTATATATAGTGTTTTATATTAGTAAAATATATAGTATACTAATATAGTAAGAATATAGTAAGAAAAAAATCTACCCCGGAAAAAAAACAGGGAATCCAATCAACAAATCTTTTTCCTTTCCTTTTCTATCAAATTAGTTGATGTTCGTTATAATTACAAAAGGAGAAAAAATCCTTTATTTTTGCAACCCAATCGCTCTTTTGACTTTGGAATAAATTCGCTTTATCAATATACTGTTTCTTCTACACATCCGTCTACAATCCATAATAATGAATAATTAGGATTCATTAAATAAAATCAATGGTCCACGCACATGGGAACCTATCCTTTCCCGCATCAGGCACTAATTTATTTTTAACGTCTAATTAGATCGGGTAATCATTCAAATTAAGAACATAAGCTCGTTGCTTTTTATTTTACAGGAATTGGAACCATAAGGCTCTATCCATTTATTCACTAGACCCAACTGTAAATGGGAATTTTTTTGTCCCCAAAAATCAAAACAATTTTTTGAACTGTAATGATCCCGTAAAAAAAACTCCAAGTTTTACTTTCATTTTACTTTATTAATTAAATTTGACTTTATTAATTAATTTAATTATTAATAAAATCGAAAATAAGAAATAAATTTTCTTACGACATGCTGTTTTTTCCATTCATTACCTTTGAGGATCAGTCGTGGTCTTATAGACTCTACCAAGAGTCTGGACGAATTCGTTGCTTCATCCAAATGTGTAAAAGATCATAGTCGCACTTAAAAGCCGAGTACTCTACCGTTGAGTTAGCAACCCGAATAAATAGGATATGTAGATACGATCAAAATAAAAAAATCAATTGAATTGCACTGTCCAATCTTGTCAAAACATTGAACTAGCAACACATCGAAAAGAAATATTTTATAATCAATTATAAACACGCAAATCCAAAAATGAGCGGATAGATATTACCAATCGAAATGTAAAAGTTGTGACAGACCACCCATTCTTTTTTTCAATTTTTTTTTATTTTCCTTAATCAATCAATTTTCTATGAGAGTAAATGCGGAGCAAGGCAAACCCATCATTTTAGTGAAGTGAAGGAAAGAAAAAACCAATATGGGGTGGGGATAAACAGATCTATTTATCTACGATCAAATTATATTTGTTCGATACACCATTGTCAATATAAGCGCAATGTTGCGAAAACAAATCGAAGTAAATATAAAAAAAAGACTTGTGTTGGATTGGCACAACATAAACATAAATCAAAAATTCGAATGGAAAAAATTAAGGAAAAGTAAAAAAAAAGCACCGGTTGATTCAATCAATTAAAGGTACAATAAGCAAGTAAAGGTACAATAAGCAAGATTTACCCCTTGTTTGTTGGTAAAGTTATTCATTAGTAAATTGAATTCCTACGCCAAGAAAAAAGTAAATAAATATGAATAAAGCAAGAAAAAGTAAAATAAGGTGTAAATAATTACACAAAACTAGATACTAGTAACCTCCCCTACTTTGTTTATTTATTAATTTTAATTTCGTTTTTTCCTTTAATTAACTCGAAGTTCCTTCTTTAAAAAATTCTGCTTTCCTTAAAATATCATAAACCGTTCCTGTAGGTTGAGCGCCTTTTTCAAGGAAATATAAAATAGCAGGAACGTTTAAATAAGTTTGATTCTTGATCGGATCGTAAAAACCCACTTTTCGAAGATCTCTTCCTTCTCTTCGGGATCGAACATCAATTGCAACGATTCGATAGATAGCTCATTGGGATAGATGTAAATAAACAAAGCCCCCCCTAGAAACGTATAGGAGGTTTTCTCCTCATACGGCTCGAGAAAAATGATTCGTATTTCTGTAAGCAAATGGATCCAGAAAACCATGAATTAGACTATGATTTAAATTCAGTCCTTTTTTGTTCTTCCTTTACAGAAAAAAATAAATCTTATTTATACTCATAACTCAAGTTGGGTAATTGTGACAGAATTCTAAGGAAAATCCTTATACATTTATTGAGCCGTCTCTAAACTCTTTTGTTTGTCTCATCCGGAATCTATTTATTTTTATTCCTCATTCTGATCCAATTATTGAGCCAATTGAAAATAGTGTTTCCTTGTTCCGGAATCCTTTATCTTTGCTTTGTGAAATCATTGGGTTTAGACATTACTTCGGGGATCCTTATTCCTTTCAAAATGGCAGCAACATACCTTTTTTATTTCTTTCTGTTATTTCTTTCTATATAAATAGAAATATGAACGATTGATTCCCTTGTTATACACTTTTGATCAAAATGGTTTTACCAAATTAGAAAAATTTTACTTTTTTGCAAACTTATTCGAATTTGAACCTTTCCATATAGATATATATTGAGGATATACTTACAAAGTTGGTCTAACTTATTGATTTTCACTAACCCTAGATTCTATCCCTTGATAAATGAATCAATTAATCCTTTCTTCTCGAGCTCCATCATGTACTCTTTACTTACAATCCAACACAAATTGTGTTCTTAGTAGAACAGAACAAACTATGTCGAGCCAAGAGCATCTTCATTACTATGGAAAATGGTGGATGTAAAAATCCACAATCGATCATGTCCTTCAAGTCGCACGTTGCTTTCTACCACATCGTTTCAAACGAAGTTTTACCATAACATTCCTCTAATTTAATTTCAAAGCAGTATGGAATTGATTCAATATGGAATCGTGAATAGTCATTGGTCCCATCAGTATATATCTCTATCCATAGATAGATAGATAAGTATTTATCCAGAGAAGGCTTAACAAAAATCCAATTTATTTAACCCTCTATTCTTGACTGAAACATATTTTAAAAAATATGAATAAACTTGTTTATGGAAGAGTTATTATTTACATCGTCAATAGATTGTTCGAGACGATTAATCCTTCATGAAGGATACATTTTTTTTTCGAACAAATAAACTCGAAATCTCCAAAAGAAGTTTAATAATAATAGATTTTTAATTCCAGAACAAAATCAATTATTAACCAAATAAGCTATTTCAATGACCCGAAAAGGTCGAAATATTATAGATTTCTCACACTTCTTCGAGTACTAAGAAAAAAATGAAGTAAGAAAAAACGATCTCGTATAAAGTCAAATTAAGGTCCTTACATTATTCCTTCTTTCATCTGAAAAACGAAATCTGAATCAAGAATTAGAGGAGTATGATTTGTTCGTATCCATCATATACAACGAACAGTTCGTACCAGTAATTAGTAATTATAGAATATTTAAAGAATCACAGATCCTTTTGCTTAACTGAAATATCTAACCAGTTACTGAAATACAACAAGACAAACAAAATACATAATATATATCATATCAGCATAGGCCTTGTTTTTTCTACCTATTTTGTTTTACTTCAGATTCAATAATTTTTTGATCAATTCAAAAGTAAAGTAGATGGACTATACGAATTTATCCCCAATCGCTACATTCCATTGATTTACAATCATTCAGTTGAACCAGAGAATAAAAAATAGGGCCCAGATCCCTTTTTCCTATTTTTTCTTTTCTCGTGCCAACTTTAGTTAGCAGTTTTACGACCTGTGATGCAATTTAAAATTCACTACTTTTCAGTCTCCACATAGAATGTGGAATTGGGATAACCTATTTATTTGATTTTGATTTACTTTTTGGTTTTGGGGAACGGAATCGATAAACCTTTCTTTCACATTTTTCACATTGCGCGATTCAGAGTTCATATCTGAGAATTCATAAGATAAAATTGTTCTCTTTAACAAATTTTGTCTTATGTGGAATACAATTGAAAGGGTCTGGGACGGAAGGATTCGAACCTCCGAGTAACGGGACCAAAACCCGCTGCCTTACCGCTTGGCCACGCCCCATTTCATTTCTATTATACACTAATAAACACTATTATAGATCTTGGTTATTCGTCAATCCCAACTCAAATATATAAAAACATATGATGGATTTTGGTGCTAGGATTCAATATATGTAGATATAGAATATAAAAATTCATTGATCATTACATGGAATTCAATTAAGATATTGTATGAAAGTAGAATTCCTTGTATTCTCATTTAAGAATGAGAGTGGAAGGAGGGATTTTTATTTGGGAGAGTCCAAAGAAAAAGAAAGATTTTTTGATCTGCCTTTTTCATTTTTCCCTTATAAAAATAACTCAATCAAAATCAAATTATCTAATCTACAAGAACAAAATATTTGTTATGCTTAATATCTTTAGTTTAATCGGTATCTGTCTTAATTCTGCCCTTTATTCGAGTAGTTTTTTCTTCGCGAAATTGCCCGAAGCTTATGCCATTTTCAATCCAATCGTAGATATTATGCCTGTCATACCCCTATTCTTTTTTCTCTTAGCCTTTGTTTGGCAAGCTGCTGTAAGTTTTCGATGAAATCTTTAATACTCTACTAAATTTATTATATATTCGATATAAAAATTCGCAAAATTGATAAGATCAGATAAGTCTTACATTATGGCTATGAATCCTCGATTCGAAAATCGAAATTCTTAATTCTTGTATATTGAATGAATAACCGCTGTGATGAATTTGAATCAGCTTTTTCCCCGTTCTCACCTTCCAGTGAGCGCGGATTAGTGGGTCCTACACAATATCGAATTATTGATATGACAATAAATTTTTAGTAACGACGGAATCAAAATCTTATTACTAATAAATTATTTAAAATTTCTTTCTTTTATTAAAAAAATACTTTTTTTTTTTCATTTTCGGGGTGTCATGTCAAAACAAATAGGATATGCGGTAAAAAATAGGTAATCTATTCCCTTTTTCAAAAAAAAATTATCTTGGAGATTGTGTAATGCTTACTCTCAAACTCTTTGTTTACACAGTAGTTATATTCTTTGTTTCCCTATTTATTTTCGGATTCTTATCTAATGATCCAGGACGTAATCCTGGACGTGAGGAATAAAAATAAAAAGATTTTGAGTTTTTTTTCCTTTTTCTAAATTTTGAATAATTTGATTTGTTTTATACATTTACCTATGATAAAATCAAGGGATCAAAATTCCTTACAATTCGAAAGTCCCAAGTGATCATAGGAGACGGAAAGAGAGGGATTCGAACCCTCGGTACAAATAATTTGTACAACGGATTAGCAATCCGCCGCTTTAGTCCACTCAGCCATCTCTCCCAATTCCAAATTGAAAATTTTTATATGATGTAACACGTGAAAGAAACATTGAGAAAAATCCTCGTTTTTTCTTTATTTTTATTATCTTTTTATTAAATTCTATTTTTTTATTAATCTTTATTCAATATTCAATTCAATAATTATATTGTAATAGAATTTTTATATTACACTGTGTATTTAGTATACACTTTTATTATATACTTTTATATACACTTAGTTTTATTATACACTTTAATATAATATTATATTTGAATATCAGATTTTAATATCCAATTCTAAATATTTCGAATAAATCGAAAATCAAAATAATTATAGAATTTAATTTAGAAATATATAAACTAAATATATATATATAGATATATATATACTAAATATATATATATATATACATATATTATGTATGTTTAAAATTGCTTATGTTTAAAATTGCTATTTATTTTAAATATATATTCTAAATATATAATATATCTTATATAACATAATATAACATATATAACATAATATAACATAACGAACAATAAACAAGAAAAATTTTTATAATGAAAATTCAAAAATTTATATAAATTATAAATTAAATAGAAAATAAATCTAAAATTTAACTTATGTTATTTAAATTTTAATAAGATAATATCTTACCATAATATATTTACAACATAATATATTAACATAATATTAATAATAATATAGTCAATTAAATATTAAATTAATCTAAAGAAATAAGATATTACTCGATACTCCATTATAATAATATATTAAATAATATATTAAATAATATTATAATAGATATATATAATAGATATATATCTATATAATAATATTAATACGAAAATAATATTCATATTAATATTGAATTTTCAATTTAAATTAATAATTATTAAATAAATATTAATAAATAAATTAATAAATAAATAAATAAAAAAGCAAAAAAACCAATTTGATCAGGAATTGTCAATTTATATAATGACTTAAAACGGATCTATTCAATAGAAAGAATACCTTATTTCTTTAATTTTGTACGCAAGGTTTATTCCCCCGGCCTGGTCTGGTTAAGTACTGGCCAGGCCATTTCCTCTTTTATTCCAATGAATCCTTCATTGCAGAGATCAAAGGATTTAATTCTAATTTTATATTAATGAAATATATTTGTTATTGCTACTTCAATAACAAAACAAGAGAAATTTCCATTAGAATTCCTAGACATTCAAATTCCTATAATAGAAGTTATATTTCTTATTATTTATTATTTGAATTAAAATACCTTCTTTTCCTTTTTTTTTCTGAATTTATTACTTACTATTTACTTTACTGGAAAGTAAATAAAAAACAAAAATATATAATATATGACACAATATTACATAATTATTATCAATATAATTATTAACTAAAAAACCTGTATACAAAATTGCGCATTTTTCTAATCCAGCTTCAATCACTCCTTCAAGTGGGAACCATTAGTTTAGTAACGACTTACTAGCAAACAAAAAGTCTAACTTTTTATGTTATT